GGGCTAAAAATCTTCCTTGCTCGTTCCTAGGTCTTTTATTCCATTATTTTGGATCGCCGTATTATTTCACTCACTGAGTTCTGTAATTCATTTCTCTTTTCTGAATAGTTGGTTGTGTTGGATGATTGATGGGTAGTCTTAGATTTAGGTTGTTTTTCAAAATATGCACAAATCTTTTTAGGTTAGGTGATGTAAGCTTCCTTTACAGTTTTCCGGCTTTTTTCGAGCTTCAAAAAGGCTTGAATTATTGTTTATCCGTTCAGGTTTTCCTCATTTATTGTTCCATTTCATCTATGCGGTGTGATTTCTGGCTTCTGTTATATTTTTTTATTTCTTTTCTTTTTCTTCCTTTCTATTGAAAAGGAGTCCGCTTTCTTCGCACTCATGAAAACAACCTGAAGCTGGAGGGACCAGGAACTAGTGGGAGTGGGAGCCAAAATAGGGCAAGAGCACTGGAAGTCACAGTAGCAGGCATCATATTCAGTTTGGCGCTAACGGAATCCATTTCGAGCAAAGGTATTCTCATATAACGGACAAGCCGGATCATGAAGAAGGGGTAAGTGGGCGGGCAAAAAAGGGTTAGTTCAGTTTTAAATCGACGATTCGTTCCGTTTTTTAAAAGAAAAAGGGGTAGTTAAGAGCATCAATTTCGCCTTTTATATATTATAGAAAAGAGAGGAAGTATAGCGGCGGTCCTAAAAGGAAGATGCTTTGGGGCATTCGGTAACTACCTAGTATGCTCTACTCTCTCCCGCCTTTAAGGACTCACGGCAGGAGAGCGATGAGTCCGTTCCCTCACTCCCACTAAAAGAAAACTCAATGCAAAACCGCTCGGGACCCATCCTCCAATGGGGCCCTTCTCTCAATTGTCGATCCTAACAGGGAGCTACATTTCTTTTTTTTATTTAGCGTAAGTAGAATTAACATAAGTAGTTTAAGTAGTAGCGCGTTACCACCCTTAAAACCCTAGGGGGGAATCCTTTATTCTCAATCAAGATGCCTCAACTGGATAAATTCACTTCGAAATTTATGTCGGAGGGTTTTTCCTCTGTTCGGGACGGCTGTATTTGTCGGACGTTTTCTAGGAACGGACGGCTGCCCCATAATTTCCACCATCATAACTTTATTCTTACTTTTAGTCACTTTAATCCTGATTTATCGAATGAGAGTTTCGAAGAGAAAGAAGAGTTCTTTTCTTTTATTCGTAATTCTCATTCTCATTTGCTTATTCTGTACTTTAGCTAGATCTTTTTGTTTTCTCTGCTGGCAGGAATGACAAGCGCTTTAATTTGGCAAGTCTCTTCCGGATCGAGTGAAAGTGGAATTGGAACAAGTCTTTCGGCTTTGGAGTCTTCTTCGAGCACTGAATCATTGGCTACGTTTAGAGCTGAAATAGCAGCCGAAAACGAAGCGGAAATTTTTGCTCGGATACGAAGTCTCCAGAGCCGTGATTACTACAACCTTCCTCCACAGAATAATCCAGGGGAGTATGAGGGGCTTGTTCGCGATCACTTGGATCAAGCTCTCAATGTTCCCCATTATAGGAACATCCTGTATATGGAATATTTTGAACTCACAGTATTAGAAAGAAGGGGTCTATTGCAAGATAGGCTCTTCCATCTTATGCTTGGTGAGCAAAATCTTTCTCGTATCATGGAACTTTCTCCATATACGAATATCCGGAGGGAGGCGTACGACTTCCTTGAGGGTAAGGTGGAGCCGGTGGGCTCTTTGCAACATTCCTTTCAGCGGGATATCATGGATGGGAGTCTTCATTTCTTTATTCAGGATATAAACCAAAGCGGTAGAAATTCACAAATCTACCGTGAATTCTACTCCCACTTTACCGATAAGGGATTCCGCCTCAAGTTCGGATTACCCCTACCTTAACCTTAAAGGTCACGCTTTATTTTTGGATCAGACCGCTCTTGGTCTTCGAACTAGTCATTAATGGTCGGCTTCATTGGTACCCTTTCGGTATGCGTTGCGAACACTTTCATTTTGAGCGTCTCATCTTCTCTATAGAAGCAAAACTCGAACGGATAGAACAGATGGTGCAACTACATAACTTTTTCTTTTTCATTACTTCCATGGTCGTGCCTCGTGGCACGGCAGCACCCGTACTATTGAAATGGTTCGTCAGTAGAGATGTTCCCACAGGTGCCCCTTCTTCTAATGGTACTATAATTCCTATTCCTATCCCTTCATTCCCTCTTTTGGTCTATCTACATTCCAGGAAATTCATACGCTCCACGGACGGAGCAAAAAGCGGAGTCTTGGTCAGAGCAAGCCGACCTATTCTATTACCAGACATAATTGGGAGAAGCTCATCCGAAACTAGAGCTAGAAAGGCCTTATTTCGTTTCGTTCCTGTTCTTCATTTCCTTCTTATCGAAAAAAAGGGGGATTTCTCATATTTAGAATCTTTCTGTGGTGTGCTCCGTTTACTATTCTTTCGTACTTTCTTCTCTTTACCACGCGATAGGTCAGCGAAGCGTGA